ACTGATGCTTATACTAATACCAAAGAAACTAATAATACTGATCAAACAGGCGAAGTTGCTTTGATACGTTATTCCCAACAATCGGATTTTCGTCGAGACATAATCAAAGGCTCCATGCGCGCTCAAAGACGTAAAACAGTTACTTGGAAACTCTTTGAAGCAAATGCGCATTCCCCTCTTTTTTTGGACCGAATAGACAAATCTTTTTTTTTTTTTTTTGATATTTCTGAACGGATGAAAAAAATTTTTAGAAATTGGATGTGGAAAAACACAGAATTCACAATTTCGAATTATACAGAGAAAAAGACAAAAGAAAGCGCGAAAAAAAAAGAGGAGGACAAAAAAGAAGAAGACAAAAGAAAGGAGAAAGTGCGTATACAAATAGCGGAAGCCTGGGATAGTATTTTACTTGCTCAAGTAATGAGAGGTTTTTTATTAGTAACCCAATCAATTCTTAGAAAATATATTATATTACCTTCATTGATAATAGCTAAAAATATCGTCCGTATACTATTATTTCAATTTCCGGAATGGTATGAGGACTTAAAGGATTGGAATAGAGAAATGCATGTTAAATGTACCTATAACGGCGTTCAATTATCAGAAAAAGAATTTCCAAAAAACTGGTTAACAGACGGCATTCAGATCAAGATCCTATTTCCTTTTCGTCTTAAACCTTGGCACAGATCTAAGTTACGAGCCCCTTATAACGATCCAATGAAAAAGCAAGGTCAAAAAAATGATTTTTGTTTTTTAACAATTTTTGGAATGGAAGCTGAACTACCTTTTGGTTCTCCCAGAAAAAAACTTTCATTTTTTGAACCGATTTTAAAAGAACTCAAAAAAAAAATGAAAAAATTGCAAAAGAAATGTTTTATAATTCTAGGAATTTTTAAAGAACAAACAAAATTGTTTCTAAATGTCTCAAAAAAACAAAAAAAATGGATCATTAAAAACATTCTGTTTCTAAAAGAAATAATAAAAGAACTCTCAAAAATAAACCCAATTATATTATTTGGATTGAGAGAAATAGAAGTATATGAATTAAGTGAAATTAAAAAAGATTCAATAATCAGTAATCGGATGATTCAGGAATCGTCCATTCAAATTAGATCTCAGGATTGGACAAATTTTTCATTAACAGAAAAAAAAATGCAAGATCTGACTGATAGAATAAACACAATCATAAATCAAATAGAAAAAATTACAAAAGACAAGAAAAAGGGATTTATAACTTCAGATAGAAATTTGAGTTCTAACAAAATAAGTTATGATGATAAAAGATTGGAATCACAAAAAAATATTTGGCAGATATTAAAAAGAAGAACTGCTCGATTAATCCGTAAATCCCATTATTTTATAATATTTTTCATTGAAAAGATATACATAGATATCTTTCTATCTATGATTAATATTCCTAGTATCAATACACAACTTTTTCTTGAATCAACAAAAAAAATTATTAATAAAAACATTAACAGTAATGAAGCAAATCAAGAAAGAATTAATAAAACAAATCAAAGTTTAATTAAATTTATTTCGATTATAAAAGAGTCACTTTCTAATACTAATATTAGTCTTAGTCAAAAAAATTCAAAGACTTTTTTTGACTTATCTTACTTTTCACAAGCATATGTATTTTACAAATTATCACAAACCCAACTTATTAAGTTAGAGAAATTGAAATCCGTATTTCAATATAATGGAACCCCCCTTTTTCTTAAGAATGAAATAAAGGATTTTTTTGTTGTAAGACAAGAACTATTTCATTCCGAATTAAGACCTAAGAATCTTCGCAATTCTGTAATGAATCAATGGACAAATTGGTTAAGGAGTCATTATCAATATCAATGTGATGTATCTCAAATTAAATGGTCTAGAGTAGTACCACAAAAATGGCGAAATATATTGAACTGTATAGCTCAAAATAAAGATTTCTATAAAGATTTGTGTGATTTATATGAAAAAGATGAATTAATTCACTACGAAAAAAAAACAAAAATTGAAACGGATTTATTATTGAATCAAAAGGATAATTTTAAAAAACAATATAGATATGATCTTTTAGCATATAAATCTATAAATTCTGAAACTAAGAAGTACTCTTCAATTTATGGATCACCATTACAAGTAAAAACTAACCAAGATATTTTTTATAATTACAACACACATAAACAAAAATCATTTAATATGGTAGAAGATGATATTCGAGATATGGATAAAAATACGGATAGAAAATATTTTGATTGGAGAATTCTCGATTTTTGTCTTAAAACGAAAGTCGATATTGAGGCCTGGATCAATATTGATACTGACACTAACAGTAATAAATATACTAAGACTAGGGTTAATAAGTATCAAATAATTGATAAAATCAATAATAAGGGTCTTTTTTATCTCACACTTCAGCAAGATCAAAAAATCAACCTATCCAATCAAAAACCCCTTTTGGATTGGATGGGAATGAATGAAGAAATACTAAGTCGTCCCATATCAAATCTGGAACTTTGGTTCTTGCCAGAATTTGTGAGACTTTATAATACGTATAAAATGAAACCGTGGGTTATACCAATTAAATTACTACTTTTTAATTCTAATATAAAAAAAAATGCTAGTGAAAACAAAAGCATCACTGGAAATAAAAAAAGAGATCCTTTTATATCAATATCGGCGAATGAAAAAAAATCTCTTGAATTAGAAAACCGAAATCAAGGAGAAAAAGAATCCACGGGCCAAGCAGATCTTAAATCAGCTCTTTCAAACCAAGAAAAAGATGTTGAAGAAGATTATACGGGATCGGACATGAAAAAACATAGAAATAAAAAACAATACAAGATCAATACAAAAGCGGAGTTTGATTTCTTCCTAAAAAGGTATTTGTATTTTCAATTGAGATGGGATGATTCTTTAAATAAAAAAATAATCAATAACATCAACGTATATTGTCTCCTGCTTAGACTGATAAATCCAAGAGAAATTACTATATCCTCTATTCAAAGGGGCGAAATGAGTCTGGATATTTTGACGATTCAGAAAGATGTAACTCTTACAGAATTTATTAAAAGGGGATTTTTGATTATTGAACCAATTCGTCTAGCTATAAAAAATGATGGAAAATTTATTATGTATCAAACCCTCGGTATTTCATTAGTTCATAAAAGTAAACATCAAATAAATCAAAGATACCGAGAAAAAAAACATGTTGATAAGAATTCTGATGAAGTCATTACAAAACATCAAAAGATGACTGGAAATAGATATAAAAAAAATTATGATTTGTTTGTTCCTGAAAATATTTTATCGCCTAGACGTCGTAGAGAATTGCGAATTCTAATTTGTTTAAATTCTAAGAATAGACATAGAAAGGCATCTTTTTGTAATGGGAATGAGGTAAACAGTCAAGTTGTGGATAAAAGCCAAAAATATAAAAAAAAACTTATAAAATTAAAACTATTTCTTTGGCCCAATTATCGATTAGAAGATTTAGCTTGTATGAATCGTTATTGGTTTAATACCAATAATGGCAGTTGTTTCAGTATGGTAAGGATACATATGTATCCGCGATTGAAAATTCATTAATAGTACATTTTTCCTATATTTCCCATACCATATCTGGTCTATGACGACAAAGAGATGCACGCATACATTGTCTTACATTCCATTCTGATACATGATACTAATTCAATGACATATCAATTAGATCTAGAATGAACAAAATTTTCTTATTTTAGGTCTAAACTTTTATCTTTTGTGAGTGAAGAAACCAACCATACTTTTGTATCCCCTTTCAAATCCAATTTAAAAATGAAAATAGGATTGAGTAAGTTTTATTAAATTAAAAAAATTAGAAATTAATAACGAAATTCAAATTATTGTATATACCAAATAAAAATTAGGGGCATTATTATTACTGATCAATAAAGATATCTATCAATAAAAAATATCTTAAAATAAAAAGAGGGGGGGAGAGAAGATTTCAGTTTATGGTAAAAAATTCATTCATCTCAGTTATTTCACAAGAAGAAAAAGACGAAAACAGAGGATCTGTTGAATTTCAAATAGTTAGTTTCACCAATAGGATACGAAGACTTACTTCACATTTACAATTACACAAAAAAGACTATTTATCTCAGAGAGGTTTACGTAAAATTCTGGGAAAACGCCAACGATTACTGTCTTATTTGTCAAAGAAAAATAGAATATGTTATAAAGAATTAATTAATCGGTTGGATATTCGGGAGTCAAAAACTCGTTAATTTGATTTTTATAAAGGCATTTTGAATTATTTGATTTATTAGATCTTGAATTTTAATGAACTTTTTTTCGTTTTCAGCAATTCATGAAAGAATGAATCGAGGAAAAACCTATGAATATACCGGCTACAAGAAAAGACCTCATGATAGTCAATATGGGCCCCCACCACCCATCAATGCATGGTGTTCTTCGACTCATCATTACTCTAGATGGTGAAGATGTTATTGACTGTGAACCAATATTGGGTTATTTACATCGAGGAATGGAAAAAATTGCGGAAAATCGAACAATTATACAATATTTGCCTTATGTAACACGGTGGGATTATTTAGCTACTATGTTCACAGAAGCAATAACTGTAAACGGACCGGAACAGTTGGGAAATATTCAAGTACCTAAAAGAGCCAGCTATATCAGAATAATTATGTTGGAGTTGAGTCGTATAGCTTCTCATCTGTTATGGCTCGGTCCTTTTATGGCGGATATTGGTGCACAAACTCCCTTTTTCTATATTTTCAGAGAAAGAGAATTAGTATATGATCTATTCGAAGCTGCCACCGGTATGAGAATGATGCATAATTATTTTCGTATCGGAGGAGTAGCGGCCGATCTACCTCATGGCTGGATAGATAAATGTTTGGATTTCTGCGATTATTTTTTAACAAGAGTTGCTGAATATCAAAAACTTATTACACGAAATCCTATTTTTTTAGAACGAGTCGAGGGAGTAGGCATTATTGGTAGAGAGGAAGTAATAAATTGGGGTTTATCAGGACCAATGCTGCGAGCTTCCGGAATACAATGGGATCTTCGTAAAGTTGATCATTATGAATGTTACGACGAATTTGATTGGGAAGTACAATGGCAAAAAGAAGGAGATTCATTGGCTCGTTATCTAGTCCGAATTGGTGAAATGATAGAATCCGTAAAAATTATTCAACAGGCCCTGGAAGGAATTCCAGGAGGACCCTATGAGAATTTAGAAATACGATACTTTGATAGAGAAAGGAATCCGGAATGGAATGATTTTGAATATCGATTTATTAGTAAAAAGCCGTCTCCTACATTTGAATTGCCGAAACAAGAACTTTATGTGAGAGTAGAAGCCCCAAAGGGAGAATTGGGAATTTTTCTCATAGGGGATCAGAGTGGTTTTCCTTGGAGATGGAAAATCCGCCCGCCGGGTTTTATCAATTTGCAAATTCTTCCGCGGTTAGTTAAAAGAATGAAATTGGCTGATATTATGACGATACTAGGTAGTATAGATATCATTATGGGAGAAGTTGATCGTTGAAATGATAATTGATACACCGGAAGTACAAGATATCGATTCTTTTTCTAGATTAGAATTTTTTAAAGAGGTTTATGGAATTCTATGGGTTCTTGTTCCTATTTTGACTCTTGTAGTGGGAATCACAATAGGCGTACTGGTAATTGTATGGTTAGAAAGAGAAATATCGGCAGGGATACAACAACGTATTGGACCTGAATACGCCGGCCCTTTGGGAGTTCTTCAAGCTCTAGCAGATGGGACAAAACTACTTTTCAAAGAAAATCTTTTTCCATCTAGGGGGGATACTCGTTTATTCAGTATCGGGCCATCCATAGCAGTCATATCAATTTTAGTAAGCTATTCAGTAGTTCCTTTTGGATATCACCTTGTTTTAGCGGATCTCAATATCGGTGTTTTTTTATGGATTGCCATTTCCAGTATTGCTCCAATTGGACTTCTTATGTCGGGATACGGGTCAAATAATAAATATTCCTTTTTAGGCGGTCTACGAGCTGCTGCTCAATCGATTAGTTATGAAATACCATTAACTTTATGTGTGTTATCAATATCTCTACGTGCGATTCGTTGATACATAGACATAAACTTTTCTCTATTCCTTCCTTTCAAGGAAAGGGTTGGAATGGATTGAGTAGATATCTTAATTTTTTTTTTTATTCATTATTCGGGTTGATGAACTAAATCAAATAGTTATATGAGTGAAAGAAAACAGCTTATATATAAATTCGCAGTAAAAAGATTGATTCTCATTTTCTATGTATAAGAGTTAGAGAGTTAAGCGGAAATAAACATAAACAGAAGAGACCGTTTCCCCCAAGATTGGTTGATTAGTCATCCTGACTTGAAGCGGGTTCAAAAGATCAACCGTATTGAGTTTTCACTATCATTTTTATGTATTAGCATAACATTTTTATGTATTAGCATAACGGGGGATTGAGCAAAAACGAGTGGATGGTTAGAAACACGAACATATGTAAAGGATTAGTAATGGAGATTATGTAAATTCTCCAAAAGGACATTTTTACATAATATACAAACAAAGAATACTAATTGGGGCTTTAAGTTGGTAGAAATGATCAGGCAGTACTCCCCATGACACGATTCCAATCCAGAGTATACTCCTATCCACCGATTTAATAAATAACTATTCGAAACGAAATAATCCTTTACTTTATTTTGAAAGCCCTCTTTTTCTCAGAAATAGAAAGAAGAATAGGAACGAAAAAAAAAATATATAAAGATATACTTTTTTTATTCTTTGTTACTTTTATTCTTTCCCATATACATATTAATAGATATATAATTTGTGTCATAATTCATTAATTAATATAGAATTTTTTTTTCGTACGTGAAACCAACGGGTTATTGATATTTTTACAAGAAGTATTTTATTGAACAGTTAAGTTATTACTGAACAAAGAAGAATTGAAATTATTATTGAAATTATTAAATTAAAGAAAGGATGAGATCAATTCAGAAGTACTTTTTTTATTTAATTTTGAATTTAAATAATTATAACAGACAGAATTCAATTGGTCTAATTTGGGACCGGCCGATAGTTATCCATCCTACAAACATATCAAGATTCAAAAAAGAATACTGACGCGGTCCCTATATTTATTTCTGGCCTTCAAGGAGCCGTATGAGGTGAAAATCTCATGTACGGTTCTGTAATAGCGATGGTAACAGTGATGGTATCACCGACTATAATTATCTAACAGTTCAAGTACAATTGATATTGTTGAGGCGCAATCAAAATATGGTTTTTGGGGATGGAATTTGTGGCGTCAGCCTATAGGGTTTATCATTTTTATTATTTCTTCCCTAGCAGAATGTGAGAGATTACCTTTTGATTTACCAGAAGCAGAAGAAGAGTTAGTAGCAGGTTATCAAACCGAATACTCGGGTATAAAATTTGGGTTATTTTATGTTGCTTCCTATCTAAACCTATTGGTTTCTTCATTATTTGTAACAGTTCTTTACTTGGGAGGTTGGAATATATCTATTCCGGACATATATGTTTCTGAGCTTTTTGAAATAAATAAAACATGTGGAGTTTTTGGAGCGATAATTGGTATCTTTATTACATTAGCTAAAACTTATTTGTTCTTGTTCATTCCTATCACAACAAGATGGACTTTACCGAGGCTAAGAATGGACCAACTATTGAATCTTGGATGGAAATTTCTTTTACCTATTTCTCTCGGTAATCTATTATTAACAACTTCTTTCCAACTCTTTTCACTGTAAAGTAACATTCTATATTCACAACGTGTCTCAAACAAGAGAAATAAACAAACATAAAACTATTCATATATATATTAACGATATGTTCTCTATGGTAACTGGGTTCATGAATTATGGTCAACAAACAGTACGAGCTGCAAGGTACATTGGTCAAAGTTTCATGATTACTTTATCCCACGCAAATCGTTTACCCGTAACTATTCAATATCCTTATGAAAAATTAATCACCGCGGAGCGTTTCCGCGGTCGAATCCATTTTGAATTTGATAAATGTATTGCTTGTGAAGTATGCGTTCGTGTATGTCCTATAGATCTACCCGTTGTTGATTGGAAATTGGAAACTGATATTCGCAAGAAACGGCTGCTTAATTACAGTATTGATTTCGGAGTCTGTATATTTTGTGGTAATTGCGTTGAGTATTGTCCAACGAATTGTTTATCAATGACTGAAGAATATGAACTTTCTACTTATGATCGTCACGAATTGAATTATAATCAAATTGCTTTGGGTCGTTTACCAATGTCAGTAATTGACGATTATACAATTCGAACAATTTTGAATTCGCCTCAAATAAATAAGTAAAGCTCTTGATTAACGAATAATTTATAATTACTTTACTAATAACTAATATAGAAGGAATTTTGGTTTCTTTCGTGTTGTTTGGTCAATGTAAGAAACGCGTCTTAATTTGGATTGAAAATCCAGTAATTAATATATCCATAATTGTTTTAAAATATATAGTTTAGAATTAGAACGACTCTTTCAGATAAAGAATGAAATTAGTCCAATAATAGTACTCACATTTATTCATATCCCTTAGTATTTATTTACTTAGGATTAAATTAGGAATTGCTCAAAAATCATAAAAAAAAAATTTCTGGTCGGGTCTCAATAAGGTCATGAAAAACATTTCTATTTATTTATCTCTTATTTTACATATAATGGATTTGCCCGGACCAATACATGATTTTCTTTTAGTCTTTCTGGGATCGGTTCTTATACTAGGAGGTATGGGGGTGGTATTATTTACCAACCCCATTTATTCTGCCTTTTCATTGGGACTGGTTCTTGTTTGTATATCCTTATTCTATATTCTATTAAACTCTTATTTTGTAGCTGCTGCACAACTCCTTATTTACGTGGGAGCTATAAATGTTTTAATCGTATTTGCTGTGATGTTCATGAATGGTTCAGAATATTACAAAGATTTGAATCTTTGGACCATTGGGGATGTGGTTACTTTGCCAGTTTGTACAAGTATTTTTGTTTTACTCATGATTATTATTACGGATACGTCATGGTACGGAATTATTTGGACTACAAGATCAAACCAGATTATAGAGCAAGATTTGATAAGTAATAGTCAACAAATTGGAATTCATTTATCAACAGATTTTTTTCTTCCATTTGAATTCGTTTCGATAATTCTTTTAGCCGCTTTGATAGGTGCAATTGCCGTAGCGCGACAGTAAAAAATTTATAGAATTAGCAATGCACATTAAACTCTGTTCGGTTTTATTACATTACATTTATTTCCCTTTAATTAAAGATTGTTTATGTCTAAAATAGAAATTATTCAATCTATTCTATTAACAATAGAAAATCTGCCTTTGTTCCGTAATTTTTTTTATCCTAGTCAATTGAATCTGTTGAATTGTTGTTCAGTTCATATTGAAATGAATCGAAATTGATAAGGAGTTGGTCAATGATGCTCGAACATGTACTTGTTTTGAGTGCCTACTTATTTTCTATCGGTATCTATGGATTGATCACGAGCCGGAATATGGTTAGAGCCCTTATGTGTCTTGAACTTATACTGAATGCGGTTAATATGAATTTCGTAACATTTTCTGATTTTTTTGATAGTCGCCAATTAAAAGGAAATATTTTCTCAATTTTTGTTATAGCTATTGCAGCCGCTGAAGCAGCTATTGGCCCGGCTATTGTTTCATCAATTTATCGTAACAGAAAATCAACTCGTATCAATCAATCGAATTTGTTGAATAAGTAGTATTAATCATATAAATTCTAATATTCATAAATTAGAATTACCATGACCATACATTACGTAATAATACATGTTTTCAAAAATATAAGAAATTAAAGTATCTTGGCTCTATCGCATGAGTCAATCCAGAAGTAGATTGATTAGAAAAATTATGATAAATTATTGATTCATCTGGTGTCTAAATATATGATTCATTTACAAGTTTACTAGATCGAAACTTTCTGACATTCAAAAATTTATAGATCCAAATGTCACATTCAGTAAAGATTTATGATACGTGTATAGGGTGTACTCAATGCGTGCGCGCCTGCCCAACGGATGTATTAGAAATGATACCTTGGGACGGGTGTAAAGCTAAGCAAATTGCTTCTGCTCCAAGAACAGAGGACTGTGTCGGTTGTAAGAGATGTGAATCCGCCTGTCCGACAGATTTCTTGAGTGTTCGAGTTTATTTATGGCATGAAACAACTCGAAGTATGGGTCTGGCTTATTAATACGTTCCAGAAAACCCTACTTGAATACATTTGATTTTTTTACCTTTACCGACAAAAACCCGCGCTCAAAAACTTTTTATTTTGAGCACGGGTTTTTCTGGTCCAAGTTTATCTTGTTTTTACCATGAATAATTTTCCTTGGTTAACGCTAGTTGTAGTTTTGCCAATATTCGCGGGTTCCTTAATTTTCTTTCTCCCTCATAGAGGAAATAAGATTATGCGATGGTATACTATATGTATATGCATAATAGAACTCCTTCTAACAACCTATGCATTCGGTTATCGTTTCCAATTGGATGATCCATTAATGCAACTGACAGAGGATTATAAATGGATCGATTTTTTTGATTTTTACTGGAGATTGGGAATAGATGGAATTTCTATAGGACCCATTTTACTGACAGGATTTATCACAACTTTAGCTACTTTAGCGGCTTGGCCGATTACTCGAGATTCCCGACTATTCCATTTTCTGATGTTAGCAATGTATAGCGGTCAAATAGGACCATTTTCTTCTCGAGACCTTTTACTTTTTTTCATCATGTGGGAGTTAGAATTAATTCCAGTTTATCTACTTCTATCCATGTGGGGGGGAAAGAAACGTTTGTATTCAGCTACAAAATTTATTTTGTACACTGCAGGAAGTTCCGTTTTTTTATTAATGGGAGTTTTGGGTATTGGTTTATATGGTTCCAATGAACCAACATTAAATTTTGAAACATCAGCTAATCAATCGTATCCTGTAGCACTGGAAATAATATTCTATATTGGATTTCTTATTGCTTTTGCTGTCAAATCACCGATCATACCCTTACATACATGGTTACCAGACACCCATGGAGAGGCACATTACAGTACTTGTATGCTTTTAGCCGGAATCTTATTAAAAATGGGAGCGTATGGATTGGTTCGGATCAATATGGAATTATTACCCCACGCCCATTCTATATTCTCTCCCTGGTTGATTATAGTAGGCACAATTCAAATAATCTATGCAGCTTCAACATCTCCCGGTCAGCGTAATTTAAAAAAAAGAATAGCCTACTCTTCTGTATCTCATATGGGTTTCATAATTATAGGAATTGGTTCTATAAGCGATACAGGACTCAACGGAGCCATTTTACAAATAATCTCTCACGGATTTATTGGCGCTGCGCTTTTTTTCTTGGCCGGAACGAGTTATGATAGAATACGTCTTGTTTATCTCGACGAAATGGGCGGAATGGCTATCGCAATTCCAAAAATATTCACGACTTTCAGTATCTTATCAATGGCTTCTCTTGCATTACCGGGCATGAGCGGTTTTGTTGCCGAATTGTTAGTTTTTTTTGGAATACTTACTAGTCAAAAATATCTTTTAATGACAAAAATATTAATTACTTTTGTAATGGCAATTGGAATGATATTAACTCCTATTTATTCATTATCTATGTTACGCCAGATGTTCTATGGATACAAGCTTTTTAATGCCCCAAACTCTTATTTTTTGGATTCTGGACCGAGAGAATTATTTGTTTCGATCTCTATCCTTTTACCTGTAATAGGTATTGGTGTTTATCCCGATTTCGTTTTATCATTATCAGTTGACAAGGTCGAAGCTATTATATCCAATTATTTTTTTCGATAGTTTTTGTGAGTAAACCAAAAAATGAAACTGAAATTCCATGATTTTAAAAATGGTTGATTGTACAATAAAAAAATGAGTCTTTTATATTCTTTTAAGTAAAATAAATAAATTGGAATTCTATTATAACTAGATATCTTTTGAATTTGTGAGAACCATTTGAATCAAGTAATGGAAATGATTCAAATGGTTCTTGATTGTTTACATGAAGTTTTCGTATATATACCTGTATGCCGTCCTATGTTTATATTCGTCAAGTCTTTTATTCAATTAGATGTTAATGTAAATGAACCATAACTATGCAACCCTATTCCTAATAGATTAACCCCAAAATAGCATATCCAAATTATAAGAAAGCCCATTGAGGCCACAATTGCAGAATTTACACTTTCAAAATTTTTATTTGTTCTAATATGTAAATAAATAGCGAATATGGTCCAAGTAATAAATGCCCAAGTCTCCTTTGGATCCCAATTCCAATATGATCCCCATGCTTCATTAGCCCATACTGCTCCCGAAAGAATACCTACGGTTAAAAGGATAAACCCTAGACTAATAATACGATAACTCCAACGATCCAATTGTTGAATCAATTGATACCTGTAATAATTTTGAGACGAAATAAAAGAAGTGTTTCGTAAGACATTGTTTCTTTCGTTCACGTATTGAATCTCACTAAAGTAAACTGACTCATTTTCTAAATTATTGCTTTTACTAAAAATCCTTATGAATTTTCGAAATGTAATGACTAGAAGAGCTAGTGATAATAATGATCCACACAAAAGAGCTGCATAGCTCAATACCATCATACTTACGTGCATCATTAACCAATGGGATTGGAGAGCGGGTACTAATATCGCGGATTGATGCATTTCAGTTAAAAGACCCGAAGTAGCAAAACCTTGCGTAAAAATAGCACTTGGCGCGGTTATTGCGCTTAAATGGTTTTTATGTTTTTTAAAATACGGAATAATATGAATAATGGAAAAACTCCACGAAAGAAAAATTAATGATTCATATAAATCACTTAATGGTAAATGCCTCAAATACATCCAACGAGTAACTAATAATCCTGTTATGCAGAAAAAAGTAGCTATCATCCCCTTTTCTGACGAATCATCTAGTCCTACGATTTCATCGACTAATAAAATTATCAAATGAATTGTAATTACAATTGAAACGATCGAAAAGGATATATGAGTTAATATATGCTCTAAAGTTGAAAATATCATAAAAATTATTAAATTAATAAGGGCGTCCCTCAATTATAGGAATTGAATTCATTATAGGACTTACTCTTTTATAAGATGCCATGCCGCCACTCGGACTCGAACCGAGATGCTCTAGCACTGCTTCCTAAGAGCAGCGTGTCTACCGATTTCACCATAGCGGCTTATTCGAAATCATAATAACCTATTTTTATTCAATCGTCGAGCTTGAAGGAGTTAATTCAATCCAATATTTTTTTTAGGAAACCATTCAAATTGATGAATAAAAACTTGTTTAAAAATTAGGGATTAAAACGTTTTCGTTAACGTTAATAATATTGATTTTTCTTATTTTATTTCTTATTATTATCTTTTTATTTCTTATTATTATCTTTTTATTTAGTTATTTAGTATTTTAGGATGTCAATTTTATTTAACTGAACTAACAATGTATTTTTTCGTAGGCTATTACTTTATGCTCTCCTAAAACTAAAATGTAACAGTTGTAACTAGATAATTTTTACTTCAATCCCTGGATATAAGTAAAAAAAATGTTCTGCCTCGTTTGCATTTTTTAATGATTAATTTCTTTTATCATTTATTTTATTAATCTAAAATAAAAAATTCATTTTATCGATTAATAAAAAAATAGAATTTTTATATAACACAATTTCAGCGATACACTCAAAAGATTTATGTAAATATTTGCATAGTTAGGTTGCGTTAGGATTTTTTGTTGTGTAGAGAATTTGCGTTAAGATTTAGCAAACCCATTAAGTTAGGTATTTGGGATGGTCGTATCAATCATATAAAAAAATTTCGTATAGAAATTGTACCATACTTCAAAATATTTTCTAAATTTTTTAATTAATATATATATATTATATCTTGATCGATCTTCCAATCGAAACATAGGATCTAAAATAGATCACTCAAAATTGGCGCATTCGTCATATAACTACCTAAAAATGGAAACGGGGCTTTTATTAATTTAATTGGGTTTAAGGAATTTATATAGTGATAATAATTTCTAAAACCCAAAATAATGGTTTCAAAGATTATAAAAAACATTTTAAACTTAATCAATTAGTTTCAACGACCTCTTCTTTTCAACGACCTCTTCTTTAATAATATAAAATAAAAAATATAACTAAAAAAAAATTCTTTTTATTATTGAGTAAGGGCGATGGGGAAAGTGATAATCCCCATCCGGAAAATGATAAAACATACTAAAATGAAAGGCGAAACCTTGCGCTTGCGTTTACCCTTTTTTCAAACAAAAAAGTACCATTCATTTTTAGAATTAAGTAGACAACAGAATTCTTATCTATATCAGAAACGAAAGAAAAATTTGGCTTCAAATTAAAGTAAAACAAATTCAATTTTATATTCGTTTAAATTAAAACATTATGAGACTAATTCTTTTTTATTTATTTTATTTTTAATGTATATTGTTTATATTGTAATTTATCTTATATATTAATATTTATTCTTTTACTATACTATTATGATTCTTTTACTATACTATTATGATGTTAATATTAATTATAATTGATAAATATTATTTATCATTTTTATAACTTATAAATCTTATAAATAAACTATAAAAAAATTATATCACTTTATTAGTTATTAGAACGATTCAGATTATTTATTTGTTACACAAAAAAAACTTTTAGAACTCCCGGTAGAAAGAGATTTCGCTAACGAAAAAGCTTTCAATGCTGCCCTATATCCCTTCCTTTTCCAAATATTTTTACGAATACGTTTTTTTGAAATAGAGGTGCGCTTTTTTGGAACTGCCATTAAAAAGTTATAATAGGTTTTTCGGTTGGATGTGAAAGACATCTATTGTTCAAAATCAATTGTTCTTTACTATTCTCTATCTATTTTTTCTCTAAATTAGACTCAAAAAAAAAAAGGAGGGGGGTAAAAATCACATAAAATATTAATAAGAACGATAAGGTACACTATGCCAAATAGATTGAAGTTGATAAAATAAAAAAAAAATAATACAAAAAAAAAAGAAAGATTGTCCGTTTCGTTTTCTTTCTATTTTCGTCGTGTTACATTTATACATGTAATAAAAAAATCTAAAAGTTTAATAACCCAACCCTTCTCCCGCTTAATTAAAAAATAAAAAAACTTTAATAATTTTTTCTATTATATTAATTAATTTAATATTAATTTAATTGGTCAAGCTCGAAGAAAGAGTCCACAAAATTTTAATTATCAAATGAGACTAGTAGTTAATCTGTTAAAGGATACAAAATACATAATTTAAAGGCATTTTATTTGCCCCCTTTTTTTTCCGTAAAATTAAAGTGTTGGATATCATAGCATTTCCTACAAATAGCTTTTATTGTAATGGAAGACAAACAATTAGTTACAAAACAAATTGGTTAATGATTCTAAATAACCGAATTACAATAAATAGTTTTAGTTATGGGCTTTATGATTCATATCAAATACTGTTTTTGGTATAATTATTTATCCTTGTTCTATAGATATAAAAAAATTATTGTAATACGTAATAATTAAAATGAAAATTCTAATTTTCATTTTTTATCTTCATAAAATTTTATTTAAAAATTAGAATTTAATATTAACAATTCAGTATTAATAAAATGAAATACGTATTTTTTTTCACTAGTGACTTATTTATATCATTTGACCAATTACAACCTCTTGATTTTAAATATTTGAAGTAGTTTGGAAAGATTCAGAATAATTAAGGCTAGAAAATTCTATTTAAGTTTTATTTTATATATCTTAATTTTTTTTTTATTAACCGACCCCTTTCAAAAGAAAAGAAATAAGAACCGGTGACTCAGAAACAATTAATTAAGATAATTTTTTTTTTTTATTTTTTTATGGAATATACATATCAATATTCATGGATTATACCTTTCATTCCACTTCCAGTTCCTATCTTAATTGGAACAGGACTTCTACTTTTTCCAACGGCAACAAAAAATCTTCGCCGTATGTGGGCTTTTCCTAGTGTTTTATTATTAAGTATAGTTATGGTTTTTTCAGCCCTTTTTTCTATTCAGCAAATAAATAATAATTCTGTCTATCAATATGTATGGTCTTGGACCATCAATAATGATTTTTCTTTAGAATTTGGCTGCTTGGTTGATCCACTTACTTCTATTATGTCGATATTAATCACTACTGTTGGAATTATGGTTCTTATTTATAGTGACAATTATATGTCTCATGATCAGGGATATTTGAGATTTTTTGCTTATATGAGTTTTTCCAATACTTCAATGTTGGGATTAGTTACTAGTTCTAATTTGATACAAATTTATATTTTTTGGGAATTAGTTGGAGTGTGTTCTTATCTATTAATAGGTTTTTGGTTCACACGACCCAGTGCCGCGAATGCTTGTCAAAAAGCGTTTGTAACTAATCGTGTCGGGGATTTTGGTTTATTATTAGGAATTTTGGGTTTTTATTGGATAACAGGTAGTTTCGAATTTCGGGACTTGTTTGAAATATTCAATAACTTGGTTTCTAATAATGAAGTTAATTTTTTATTTGTTACTTTATGCGCCTCCCTATTATTTGCCGGCGCTGTTGCTAAATCCGCCCAATTTCCCCTTCATGTATGGTTACCTGATGCCATGGAAGGGCCTACCCCCATTTCGGCTCTTATACATGCCGCTACTATGGTAGCAGCAGGAATTTTTCTTGTAGCTCGGCTTCTTCCTCTTTTCATAGTTATACCTTACATTCTAAATCTAATAGCTTTGATAGGTATAATAACATTATTTTTAGGAGCCACTTTAGCTCTTGCTCAAAAAGATATTAAGAAAAGCTTAGCTTATTCTACAATGTCTCAATTGGGTTATATGATGTTAGCTCTAGGTATGGGGTCTTATCGAGCTGCTTTATTTCATTTGATTACTCATGCTTATTCGAAGGCATTGTTGTTCTTAGGATCTGGATCAATTATTCATGCGATGGAAGCTATTGTTGGATATTCTCCAGATAAAAGTCAGAATATGGTTCTTATGGGCGGTTTAAGAAAACATGTACCAATTACAAAAACTGCTTTTTTATTGGGTACACTTTCTCTTTCTGGTATTCCACCCCTTGCTTGTTTTTGGTCCAAAGATGAAATTCTTAATGATAGTTGGTTGTATTCACCTATTTTTGCAATAATAGCTTGGTCCACAGCAGGATTAACTGCATTTTATATGTTTCGGATCTATTTACTTGCTTTTGAAGGACATTTAAACGTTTATTTTCAAACTTACAGTGGCAAAAAAAGTAGTTCGTTCTATTCAATGTCTCTATGGGGTAAAGATAAAGAAGGACCCGAAATTATTAAAAAAAATTTGCGTTTATTATATTTATTAACG